TGATGATCTTTTAACAATACCTTCTAAGGGATGGTTAGTCCAAGATGCTGAACAACAAAGTTTTATTTTGGAGAAACAACATCATTATGGGAATGTACATGCGGTAGAAAAATTACGTCAATCCATTGAGATATGGTATGCCACAAGTGAATATTTGCGACAAGAAATGAATCCCAATTTTCGGATGACTGATCCCTCTAATCCAGTCCATCTAATGTCCTTTTCGGGAGCTCGAGGAAATGCATCTCAGGTACATCAATTAGTAGGTATGAGAGGATTAATGTCGGATCCCCAAGGACAAATGATTGATTTACCCATTCAAAGCAATTTACGCGAAGGACTTTCTTTGACAGAATATATAATTTCCTGCTACGGGGCTCGAAAAGGAGTCGTGGATACTGCTGTACGAACATCAGATGCTGGATACCTCACGCGTAGACTTGTCGAAGTAGTTCAACACATTATTGTACGTAGAACAGATTGTGGTACTATCCGAGCTATTTCCATGAGTCCTCGAAATGGAGTGACAGAAAAAATTTTTGTCCAAACCCTAATTGGTCGTGTATTGGCAGACGATATATATATGGGGATACGATGCATTGCCGCTCGAAATCAAGATATTGGGATTGGACTTGCCAATCGATTCATAACCTTTCGAGCACAACCAATATATATTAGAACCCCCTTTACTTGCAGGAATACATCTTGGATCTGTCAATTATGTTATGGAAGAAGCCCGACTCACGGCGACCTGGTTGAATTGGGAGAAGCCGTAGGTATTATTGCGGGTCAATCAATTGGAGAACCGGGGACTCAACTAACATTAAGAACTTTTCATACAGGTGGAGTATTCACAGGCGGTACTGCCGAACATGTACGAGCTCCTTATAATGGAAAAATAAAGTTCAATGAGTATTTGGTTCATCCCACACGTACTCGTCATGGGCATCCTGCTTTTCTATGTTCTATAGACTTGTATGTAACTATTGAGAGTCGGGATATTATACATAGTTTGAATATTCCACCAAAAAGTTTGATTTTAGTTCAAAATGATCAATATGTAGAATCTGAACAAGTGATTGCTGAGATTCGGGCCGGAACGTCTACTTTTCATTTTAAAGAGAGGGTTCGAAAACATATTTATTCTGAATCAGAGGGAGAAATGCACTGGAGTACCGATGTCTACCACGCACCTGAATATATATATAGTAATGTTCATCTATTACCAAAAACAAGTCATTTATGGATATTAGCAGGAGGTCCGTACAGATCCAGTATAGTGTCTTTTTCGATCCACAAGGATCAAGATCAAATGAATGTTCATTCTTTTTCTGTCGACGAAAGATATATCTCTGACCTCTCAATCACTAATGATCAAGTAAGACATAAATTGTTGGATCTTTCCGGTACTCTTAAAAAAGATAGGGAAATTATTGACTATTCAAGACTTGATCGAATCATATCCAACAGTCATTGGAATTTCATATATCCTTCGATTCTCCAAGAAAATTCTGATTTCTTGGCGAAAAGGCGAAGAAATAAATTTCTCATCCCATTACAATATGATCAAGAACGAGAGAAAGAACTAATACCCTCTTTTGGTATTTCGATTGAAATACCCATAAATGGTATTTTACGTAGAAATAGTATTATTGCTTATTTTGATGATCCACGATATAGAAGAAAGAGTTCGGGAATTACTAAATATGGGACCGTAGAGGTGGATTCAATCGTAAAAAAAGAAGATTTGATTGAATATCGAGGAGCAAAAGAATTTAGTCCGAAATACCAAATGAAAGTGGATCGGTTTTTTTTTATTCCCGAAGAGGTGCATATCTTACCCGGATCTTCGTTCATAATGGTCCGGAACAATAGTATCATTGGAGTAGATACACAACTCGCTTTAAATACAAATACAAAAAGCCGAGTAGGTGGATTAGTCCGAGTGGAGAGAAAAAAAAAAAGTATTGAACTTAAAATCTTTTCTGGAGATATTCATTTTCCCGGAGAGACGGATAAGATATCCAGACACAGCGGCATTTTGATACCACCAGGAACGGAAAAGGAAAAAAAAAATTCTAAGGAATCAAAAAAAAAATTGAAAAATTGGATCTATGTCCAACGGATCACACCTACCAAAAAAAAGTATTTTGTTTTGGTTCGGCCCGTAGTCACATATGAAATAGCTGATGGGATAAATTTAGCAAAACTTTTCCCGCAGGATCTCTTGCAGGAAAAAGATAATGTCCAACTTAGAGTTGTCAATTATATCCTTTATGGAAATGGAAAGTCAATTCGAGGAATTTATCACACAAATATTCAATTAGTTCGGACTTGCTTAGTCTTGAATTGGGACCAAGAAAAAAAGGGTTCTATAGAAGAGGCTCATGCTTCCTTTGTTGAGGTAAGGGCAAATGATCTGATTCGCGATTTCATAAGAATTGAGTTAGTCAAGTGTACTATTTCATATACCGGAAAAAGGTATCATACGGCGGGTTCGGGATTGATTCCAACTAATGGATTAGGTCGCACCAATATCAATCCTTTTTATTCCAAAACGAGGATTCCATTAGTTACCCAGCATCAAGGAACTATTGGTACGTTATTGAATCGAAATAAGGAATGCCAATCTTTGAGAATTTTGTCATCATTCAATTGTTTTCGAGTTGGTCCATTCAACGGTTCGAAATATAACAATGTGGCAAAAGAATCGAATCCCATAACTCCAATTAGGGATTTGTTGGGCCCCTTAGGTACTATTGTACCTAAAATAATGAACTTTTATTCATCTTACCATTTAATAACTCAGAATCAGATCTTGTTAAACAAATATTGGCTATTTGACAATTTTAAACAGACTTTCCAAGTATTTGAAGTACTTAAATACTGTTTAATAGATGAAAATAGGAGGATTTTAAATCCCAGTCCGTGCAATAATATCATTTTGAATCCATTCCATTTAAATTGGTGCTTTCTACATCACAATTATTGTGAAGAGACATCTACGATAATTAGCATTGGACAATTTCTTTGTGAAAATATATGTCTAGTTAAATATGGACCACACATAAAAAAATCTGGCCAAATTTTAATTGTTCATGTTGACTCCTTAATTATAAGATCAGCTAAGCCCTATTTGGCCACTCCAGGAGCGACTGTTCATGGACATTATGGGCAAACCCTTTCTGAAGGAGATACATTAGTTACATTTATATATGAAAAATCCAGATCTGGTGACATAACGCAAGGTCTTCCAAAAGTGGAACAAATCTTAGAAGTGCGTTCAATTGGTTCAATATCGATGAACCTTGAAAGGAGAGTTGAAGGTTGGAACGAACGTATACCAAGAATTCTTGGAATTCCTTGGGGATTCTTAATTGGCGCCGAGCTAACCATAGCCCAAAGTCGTATCTCTTTGGTTAATAAGATCCAAAAGGTTTATCGATCCCAGGGGGTCCAGATCCATAATAGACATATAGAGATTATTGTACGGCAAGTAACATCAAAAGTGTTGGTTTCAGAAGATGGAATGTCTAATGTTTTTTTACCTGGAGAATTAATTGGATTGTTGCGAGCGGAACGAGCGGGGCGTGCTTTAGACGAAGCGATCTGTTATCGGGCAATTTTATTGGGAATAACGAGGGCATCTCTGAATACTCAAAGTTTCATATCCGAAGCAAGTTTTCAAGAAACTGCTAGAGTTTTAGCAAAAGCTGCTCTACGGGGTCGTATTGATTGGTTGAAGGGTCTGAAAGAAAATGTTGTTCTGGGGGGAATTATCCCTGTCGGTACTGGATTCAAAAAATTAGTGCACCGTTCAAGACAAGACAAAAAGATTCATTTGGAAATCAAAAAGAAAAATCTATTCGAGTTGGAAATGAGAGATATTTTGGTACACCATAGAGAATTTTTTTGTTCTTGTGCCCCAAGCAATTTCCATGACACACCAGAAAAATCATTTACACGAATTCATAATTCCTAAAGAGAGATTTATTCTTTTTACTTTCTAGTTATTGATTTGGTAATAAACAAAATTCAGAAATTAAGTTAAGTAATAAAAAAAATTAATGGTTTGGGCTGTGTATCAACGGTCAATCCCGGTAGAAGGTTCCGTAGGAACAATTATTTATTTGTAAAAAAAAAAAAAGAGAAAGCGTGGGAAAAATGACAAGAAGATATTGGAACATCCATTTGGAAGAGATGATGGAAGCAGGAGTTCATTTTGGTCATGGTACTAAGAAATGGAATCCTAGAATGGCCCCTTACATCTCTGCAAAGCGTAAAGGTATTCATATTATAAATCTTACTAGAACTGCTCGTTTTTTATCAGAAGCCTGTGATTTAGTTTTTGATGCAGCAAGTCGAGGAAAAAACTTCTTAATTGTTGGTACCAAAAATAAAGCAGCGGATTTAGTAGCATCGGCTGCAATAAGGGCTCGATGTCATTATGTTAATAGAAAATGGCTCGGTGGTATGTTAACGAATTGGTCTACTACGGAAACGAGACTTCATAAGTTCAGAGATTTAAGAGCAGAACAAAAGATGGGGAAACTCAACCGTCTCCCTAAAAGAGATGCAGCAATGTTGAAAAGAAAATTATCTACTTTGCAAACATATTTGGGCGGGATCAAATATATGACTGGGTTACCCGATATTGTAATCATCGTTGATCAACAAGAAGAATATACAGCTCTTCGAGAATGTGTCATTTTGGGAATTCCGACGATTTGTTTAATCGATACAAATTGTGACCCAGATCTCGCAGATATTTCGATTCCAGCCAACGATGATGCTATAGCTTCAATCCGATTGATTCTTAACAAATTAGTATCCGCAATTTGTGAGGGTCGTTCTAGCTATATAAGAAGTCGTTGATTATGATTATGTTATGATTAAGAATAATAAGATTAGTTAATGTTGATTATTTTGATTTATTAGATCGGTTACTATTCTTGTCTTGCATTTTTTAAAAGAGATAAAATGGGATATTGATATTATGTTATGTGATTTCTTGGTATCCTAACTATATGATTAATGATGAAAGTATATGAGTTGAGAAAGAGATGGTTGAATCAAAATAATTTTTTTTGAAGTTCGATTTCTGTCAGAGGACAATATGAATGTTATGCCATGTTCCATTAAAACACTCAAAGGGTTATACGATATATCAGGTGTAGAAGTAGGCCAACATTTATATTGGCAAATAGGAGGTTTACAAATTCATGCCCAAGTACTTATCACTTCTTGGGTCGTAATTACTATCTTATTAGGTTCAGTCATCATAGCTGCTCGGAATCCACAAACCATTCCGACCGATGGTCAGAATTTCTTCGAATATGTCCTTGAATTTATTAGAGACTTGAGCAAAACTCAGATTGGAGAAGAATATGGTCCTTGGGTTCCCTTTATTGGAACTATGTTCCTATTTATTTTTGTTTCTAATTGGTCAGGTGCCCTTTTACCTTGGAAAATCATACAGTTACCTCATGGGGAGTTAGCCGCCCCCACAAATGATATAAATACTACTGTTGCTTTAGCTTTACTCACGTCAGTGGCATATTTTTATGCGGGTCTTAGCAAAAAAGGATTGGGTTATTTTGGAAAATACATTCAACCAACTCCAATACTTTTACCAATTAACATCCTAGAAGATTTCACAAAACCTTTATCTCTTAGTTTTCGACTTTTCGGGAATATATTGGCTGATGAATTAGTAGTTGTTGTTCTTGTTTCTTTAGTACCTTTAGTAGTTCCTATACCTGTCATGTTTCTTGGATTATTTACAAGTGGTATTCAAGCTCTTATTTTTGCAACTTTAGCCGCGGCTTATATAGGGGAATCAATGGAGGGTCATCATTGATTAGTTTTCGAAATAGTCTTTTTTTTTAAGCTTACCACGATTGAGGCAATGCATGCTTGGGGTTCTTGGTTGGGGAACATAATAGATAGAAATACATATATATCTATGTATATATGACTAGAGTTGTAGGAGACAAGATAGACGATATTACGAAATGGCGGCTGGGTTAGGGGGGTCACACTAGATAAATGGAATGTCTATAAGTCCAGCCACAGTCCCTGTATATCTTTCGAAGAATTATTCTAGAATCCGATTCAATATAAAATGTGGGCGGTTTGCGTTATGAAAGAAACAAATGTATATGTGATATTAGATATATACTAGTTATATAGGGGTTATCCCTATCTATATTAATTATTAATTTCATTTTTTTTATTCGAAGTTTTAGTTACTTCGACTCAATAGATTTTAGTGATCAAATAAGTAATAATTCATTGGTTGATTGTATCATTAACCATTTTTTTCTTTGGTGTGAGGAACCTATCATCATGAATCCACTGATTTCTGCCGCTTCCGTTATTGCTGCTGGATTGGCCGTAGGGCTTGCTTCTATTGGACCTGGAGTTGGTCAAGGTACTGCTGCAGGCCAAGCCGTAGAAGGTATTGCGAGACAACCAGAAGCAGAAGGAAAAATACGAGGTACTTTATTACTTAGTCTAGCTTTTATGGAAGCTTTAACAATTTATGGATTGGTTGTGGCATTAGCACTTTTATTTGCAAATCCTTTTGTTTAATTTCATCCTAGAATGAAAATGTAAAAAAGTACGTAACGTACTTTTTCTTATGTTATTAACTTGTTGCCGTTTGTTTCTGTGAATTATATCACTCCTACAATTATGTATTTGTTGCGACAATACCCCGGGAAGGACTGATTTGAGGATGAGGAATTAGTGGATTCGCTCGCTTTCTTCCTTCCCGTCCTTAGTTTAGTACGATGGAATTTGTACTTTTCTTTTACGAAGTGTTTGAACAAAGGAGATATTTTGCAATTGACATGAGACCCAGGAACTAACTTAATAAGTATCTTATCGGAAACTTCAAAAAAAAGAAGAAATTTTGTAATTCTCAAATTCCATAAATAGATTTAATCTACTCCCATTAAGAACCGGAAATTAAGAAAAAGAAATCGATAAAAAAGAACGACTCAAGTGATACAAAAAGAACTCTGTTCTTTGTTAGTCCTATCTATAAGAGGAGAGCATATGAAAAATGTAACCGATTCTTTCGTTTCCTTAGGCCACTGGCCATCTGCCGGGAGTTTCGGGTTTAATACCGATATTTTAGCAACAAATCCAATAAATCTAAGTGTAGTGCTTGGTGTATTGATTTTTTTTGGAAAGGGAGTGTGTGCGAGTTGTATATTTCAAGAATAGGTTGGATCCAACCGACTGTACTTTATTACTGTACTTTATTTATCTTATTTTATATATATTATTTTTTATTTTTATATTATAGTATAGGATAAATAGGAAAAAAGTGCATAATCTCGACGAATTCCTTCTGAGTAAATTCATAAATCATATGTAAGAACCATAGCATTTCGTTATTCATTGGTAAGTCAACTTTGATTCTCTATCAACCAACCAATAATGTGAGACCATTAACATGGTTAAAGCTAAACTGTTTGAAGTCCGGGCACA